TACTACTGCCGGAGTTTTATGATTTATGAAAAAATCAAAGCCCCTTATCGGATTTGAACCGATGACTTACGCCTTACCATGGCGTTACTCTACCACTGAGTTAAAAGGGCTTGTTTGATCCAATTCCTGAATAAAGACACTATGAGTTTAGTATATATACTTATTATAATAGATGTACATAGATATATCTTATAATAAGTATACGGGTTCATTCAGGAATGAAAAATTTTCTTTATCCAGTAAAAGTTAATTAAATAATTTCATATAATTTAATATAGAGTATATAATATAGGTAAAATAAAACGGTTTATTGATATTGGATTTGATAAATATCAATACAATGAATTGTTTCAAGACTATCCTAATTGACATCATAACTAAATTCATTTGAGTGATACATGTATCCACTAATTTAACATAGATCCAAGATATTTCATTGAATCATTGATAAAGAGATTCGGATAAAGAGATTCGGCGTGGCCTTTGAACCAAACTTTTATCGAAAAAAATTGTATAGAAAGAATCGTGAAAGACGGAAAGATCCTTCGTATCGAGTCATACCATTCCATTATATTGACAATTTTAAAAAACTATTCATACTATGAACATAGTATGATGGCGGTCGTGCAAGTCTGCCCCCATCGTCTAGCGGTTCAGGACATCTCTCTTTCAAGGAGGCAGCGGGGATTCGACTTCCCCTGGGGGTAGGGTACTACGAAAGGAAGTTGATCGTGGATTATCAATAAGCCTGGAATTGATTCTTCCTGGGTCGATGCCCGAGCGGTTAATGGGGACGGACTGTAAATTCGTTGGCAATATGTCTACGCTGGTTCAAATCCAGCTCGGCCCAATAATTTGCCGATCCGCCATGAAATGATATAATATAACCCATTTGTTGCTCTCCAGAAATGCCCGATCCCCCAATCCCAATACGGAAGAAATCCATTTTATGATATATCTATACCACTTTTACTCTCTTTTTACAAGAAATTCTGATCTTGCTAATGATCTAGATTCATATCAGGATCCGTAACTATAAAGTAAAGTTTAAGGAAAAGAGTAAATAAAAAAAAACTTTTTTGATTGAACGAGTGATTATCCAATTGATTTGGCAATAACGAAAGGATTACTAGTAATACCGGCTGCTCTAACTAAAGTACATATCCATATGGGTATCGATATATCACACTCGCAGCTCTGTTACAACACGCCAATTCGAATCGAAATTGAAAGGGTTAGAATGAAATCATAAAAATATGTATACTTTATTTTATTATGGTATTTACTTGGGATTGTAGTTCAATTGGTCAGAGCACCGCCCTGTCAAGGCGGAAGCTGCGGGTTCGAGCCCCGTCAGTCCCGACGAATCCAAATCCAATAAAAAACTATATCAATTCATCTCTCTATTTTTTGTGAAAAGAAGTCCAAATAACATAATTTCATTCCCAACAGCGATCCCTCTTCTTTTTTTCTTTTTCGTTTCACATTTATCATCAACCAAATGGGGGAATTTCTATTTCTTCGACTAGTACCGATTCGATTGATGGGAGAGAGGCATATGTGGATTAGTACAATTATTATATTATTAGCATCAGATTCAGGATTCCACGGGATACCGTACTGTACTGGGTCTGGCTTTTTCAATTACTCCCGATCTGTGAAATATGAAATAGAGTAGAGTATTGTATGTTTCCCGGGAGTACATACATAAATGGAATTTGTACAATATAAAAAAAAATTGAACATAGTTACTGTGTATAGAATAGTATAGAATACTTTTTTTTTAAGATTAAAATAAAAGTATATCCTTTTCGGGCCCTATTTTGTGTAACCTCAATTTCAAATTTTACTAATTTGAAATAATCTATCTCATTCAAATTTCGCATTGAACTTTTGATATATGCGTCCCATTACTAATCCAATGAAAGAGGATATTCAAAAAATAAAGATCAAACAAGGATCACTTTTTTATTAGCGAGGTAATGAATTTTTTTTTTTATTTTATAAGGGTTTTTCCTTGAAAGAACAAACTTTTTAAATTTATATATAAATATATAAAAATAGTTAATTTGATGGAATATTCGATTTTTTTATACCGGAATTTGTACTCGTCTTTATCATACTTCTTTTGTTTTCCAAGAAGATTGGATCATTAAAAAAAGGAGTTTATAACTTAGCTCCTTCCTTTTTTTTTTCATTGAGCTTCTATTGTTTGTTGGGGTTTGTTTAGAACCAATGGTAAGTGGAAAGGCGGTTAGATGATACTTCATCAGATGATTGTACAAAGAGGGCGGTAGGTTATAGAAAAGAAAGAATGGAAAAGAATGATAAATAAATAAAGGAATTATTGATTGTATCGGGAATCAAATTTTGAGTTTAGTATGGATAAAAGATCATCCTATGTTATACTATTCAATTCTTGACGATGAATCGATTTGATAGCTCCGATATTGTTATTCATGATATTGATCCGATTCGATATCATCGAGATGTAATGCATCCCATTGAATTTACAGGCGAAAGGTTTATTATCTCTATGGGATTAACTCCCGAGTTATTGCGAATTAAAGAAAAATTAAACAATGAGATTATGGAAGTAAATATTCTCGCATTTATTGCTACTGCACTGTTTATTCTAGTTCCTACTGCTTTTTTACTTATAATATACGTAAAAACAGTCAGCCAAGGTGATTAATTTGAATTAAACTTGATTTTTTATTTCTTATCAATAATTGCAGAGAAGAAAAGGATAAAAATTTCGCGTCTTAAATGAAATGGGCAGACTAGAATCAGTCGTATTCTATGGGATACGATAGTATGGTAGAAAGATTCAGATATTTCTTTCTACCATACTATCTAGTATTGTTATTGTAGTGTATAAAGTTGTATTGTAATGCGGGTTAATTTAATATAGATTAATATAGATCAATCTACAATAGTATCATCATATTCCTTTTCTATATATATAGAAATCGATTAAATCACGTATATATAATATATATAGTGATAATGTATATTATATAGTATCCCAATTCTATTTCTTTGCTTTATCTATTTGTATTTAATTTGTGTTGATTTCAATTAAATTAATTTGAAATAATCGAAAGCGACTTTTACGATTAGAATTCCTAGATTTCTGATTATTTTCAATATGAATCCCGATCGAAAGAATCAATGACTTCTTCGATAGGTATAATAAAATAATCTTTTAGTTAGCATTCCGACGAAGAAGTCATTGATTGAGGAGTTGACAAATGATCCATGGGAACTTCTTCGGATTTCGAAAAGGATTAGTAAAACCCGTCGACTTTTAACGTTTGAACCATGATATGAAATGGGTTCAATAAAACAAGCAAAACAAAAATAAAATTTCTAAAATAGTAAAACTAAAACAAGCGGCGCAATATGTGACTCGCCCAAGACAATATTTTAGTATGTGCAGTATCTCGTTGGACAACTACTATGTTGTTTCCCAATGTGTATCCACGTAATGGAATAACCGAATTGTTTTCTCTTTGATCTTTGAACAGTAAAGAGGTAAACAAAATAAAAAAAAAAGTTCCGTTCTTCCTCATGGTCCATATCTAACTTTGGTAAGAGTCAGTTCATCGAAATAGAAAATTTATGAAGAATTCAGTTGGAATAAATTTCCTACCATTTGTATTCCTTTTACTTTTTTTACTTTCAAAATACGAACACGGAAATAATTGAAATATTTCTTTGATTGAAAGAGTATTCTTCATATATATTTATTATTCATAGAATACATTACTCAACTAAAATCCAAGAGAATTTCGAAATGAAGATATTTTTCATTTCTATTTCAATTTAAAAATAAAATTTTAAATTGAAATAGTGAAATTTTAAATAAAAAAAACTTTGCCGAACGATCTATAAAAAAAAGTGATACTGTTTAGTTCCTAAACTCAATTAGTAGTACTTCTAGAGTCCACTCCTTCCCCATACTACTAGTGAAAGGGAAAACGTAAAGACTACCATTAAAGCAGCCCAAGCGAGATTTACTATATCCATGTGAATTATGTCCTCTATCTCTATGAAGGAATTATTCAATTATTGTTCACTAATAAATAATAGGGGAATCACTGGCGCAGAGTCAAAAAGTTATTCTGACCCAACACCGTTGATGAAACAATCCAATAAATCCAATTATAACAAGTTCTTATATGATTTCTAGTATAATTAGAAAAGTACGATTTCTAGTATAATTAGAAAAGATTAAGCCCAAGCAAAATATGCGGAAACCCCCTTGGAAGTATCAAAGAAATGATACTAACATGTAGAAAAAAACCTATTCCTTATTTTTCTTCATTTAGTTAAGTAAAAAGTATAAAAATATAGAAGGAAGATAGATCACTATCTATCACATACCCTATTTCTTTCCTTCTTTACCACACCACCTTTCCCATTTGATTTTGATCTAATCCTTACCGTCTCCCTATTGTCTCTATGAAACAATGGGAAGACGTCCTATTATGTTCTTGACTGGGGGGTTAAGAAAAAATAAAAATTGATTTTTGTACTTTAATTAGATCTATTAGAAATATATTTTAAGTAAAAGCCAATTAGACGTTCAATCAATATTAATTAGATTGAATGCCGGAGCACTCAAAGACTTACATGAATATGTATACAAAGCATCTTTCGGCCTTTTCGAAACTATAAATTTAATTATATTTCCGTCCTGCTATCCAATCTAATTAAAGACCCGGTCAGTAGACACTACATTAGTAATGGAAGGACTATCACGATTTACCTGTTCCTTTTCACTAATAGAACTAATAGAAAATAGAACTAATAGAGTAGGTCCTTTAATTCTATACGCAAGGGGATTTACAGCCTTTTAGAGAACAGAACCCCCAGATACTTAGAATCAAGCAAGTATCAAAAATCCTTTTCCTCCACTTGCTTCTGCTGGAAAAAATTTTGCAAATTCTATCAGCAAAACATAAGAAGGTATTTCTATTCTTTTGTTGATCAGG